TTTAGATCACCCTTCGTCTGTTACCCTATTTCTTCTTCTAGCTATTCTTTATTATTTCAATTTCTTATTTATATTATCTACTTACTTAATATTCGACTTAGTATTCTACTAAGATTCACTTAGAATACCTAAGTATAGGTATACATTGTATACATTTTTTTTTATTCAAAGACTTTTTTACTTATATATTCTATCTTATCTTATATATTATAAGATATATATTCTATCTTATATATATTCTATAATATCTTTTTTAGAATTATATTCTATATCTATAAAAAATAGAGTTGTCTAAATAACTGTGAATTCTCATTAGAACATTCAATTTCTATATTTTTTCAATAAAAAAAAACTTTTGTATTACAACAAATCAAATTAATCTATGGAACAGGTATAAATAGATCGACAGATAAGATCCCATTACCTCAGATGGGATTATATTTATTTGATACACTCTTGTCAATATGAATGTGAATATATTGAGTTGAGAAATAAAGATACACTGAAGAAAACAAAAGAATTAATTGAAATTAAATTTCAATAAAAAGAAATTTAATAAATTACTAAAATTCAAATTAAATAGAAAATTATATAATAAATTAATAAATAATATATATAGAAATAGAAAATATATAGAAATAGAATATATTAAAATATATAGATATATATTTTAATAGATATTTTAATAGATATAAAATAGAAATATAGATATAAAATAGAAATAAAAAAAAAAAAAAAAATAGATATTATAGGTATTTATGATATCTAGTTTTGTCGTTATGTTAGAGTTAGGTTAGCATTCTATTTCCATAGCTATTCTATTTGTACACCTATAATAAGATAAGAATAGAAAAAATAGGACAAAAAGAAAAAAAAAGGTATCAATAGAGTATTAATAGAACAAGAGAAGGGGGGATAAAAAAAAAAAAAAAAAAGGTTCTGGTTCTACAAAGTTATATATGTATATATGGATATGAATTACATGAATTAACCACACCTGCATTTCATTAAGGAAATTGCCTTTGATTTAGGCGAAGTTCCGTAAAAACCGCTGCCTTCCTTAAACTTAAAATATTATGAAAAGTTCCTGTGGGTTGAGCACCTTTTTCAAGGAAATATAAAATAGCAGGAGCATAAAAATAGGTGTGATTTTTTATCGGATGATAAAAACCCACTTACTTTTCCAAGATCTCTTCCTTCTCTTCGGCATCGAGCATCAATTGCAAGGATCCGATAAACGGATCGTTAGGATAGAGGTAGAACCCCCCCCCGTATTCTTGGATTTGAAACTTGCTCGAATTAGATCCTTTCTATTTCGATATCGAAAATAGACTTACGAAGTTCTTTCAACTTAGTGATTAGGACTAACCCTAGATTCTTGCACCTAAGAAAAAAATCAATACTTTCTACTCGAGCTTCATCATGTACTATTTACACTATAACCCAACAAAAAGCGAGAGTTCGAGTATATATATATAAATATAACAGAACAAATGATGTCGAGCTAGGAGCACTCTCATTCCTATTCCTATAGGAGCACTCTCATTCCTATTCCTATATATATCTATATTTTATTGGTATATTATGTTATAATATAGAATATTCGAAATATTAAAAACATATAATTAGAATATTATTTAATAATATTCTAATTATATATTATATATACTAATTATTTAATAATATTCTAATTATATATTATATATACTAATTATATATTATATATATTTATTATATTAATATACTTAATCTTATTTATTATTCTTAATAATTTCAATTTCATTTCTTTTTTGAAATTTCTTTTTATTTAGTATTTTTTTTTAATAAATTAATATTATTATCATTTAATTTCTGATAATTTCTTATCAGGGTATATAGAATTTGAATATTATTAGGGTATAATAAGATGGATGTAAGAATCCACAGTTGATCATGTCCTTCAAGTCACACCTTGCTTTCTACCATATCGTTTCAAACGAAGTTTTACTATACCATTCCTTGAGTTTTGAGCTAGTATCTAATTGATTCGATTATGGAATCGAAAATAGTCATTGGTTCAACCGATACATAGAAAAAGATTTAATTTACAAATTGCCTATCTCGATATCATTAATTTGAATAAGGTTTTGTTTTAAACATATTTTTATCATAATGATATCAAAAAAAAATCCCCCTATTCAGGTTCGGATTAAATCATTAATGATTTCAAATAAATAGGTTAAAAAAATATTCAATTTTTTTAGTGCAGTAGTGGATAAAAAAGACTGATGTAGGGAAAATTGGAAATTCTTTTTTTATTCTTTCATACTGAGTGCTAAAATCAGTATCGAAATACTAGAAGATCATCTTATTTATCAGATAGACTAAAGAATTGTGATTGGAATTGATTTCGGATATTCCATTTTATATGTTGCAATTCAAATTAACTAAGTTAAATTAAGAGATGAGCCATTTTTTTTCCATTCCAAAAACGCAAACAAAGCAAAGGTGTTAATAAAATGTTCAAAATACATACATATAAGCATTTCTTCATTTTATGAAGAGTTTAATTTGACTTTCTTTCGAAAATTTTTTCTAAAGTCAAAGTAAAGTGACATAGGATACAACCTTATCGAAATTCTTATATAGATTTAGAATTTTTCATTAAAGCCAAACAAAAAAAAAAATGATTTGAGTTAAAAAAAAAAAAAAAAAAAAAAAGAAATAAATAGAAAGCGTATGTGTTTTCTTTGTTTGTTAATCATTAATGAAATTTTAACAGTCACAGGCATTGACATTGCTATTTTCATTAATTAACTCCTATCTACTCCCCCCATTTTGCAGGGGATGATGAATAAAAAATAAAACAAGAAAGGATTTTTTTTTTTGCTAGATTATAGCGAATATAGAATATCTGGGACGGAAGGATTCGAACCTCCGAATAGCGGGACCAAAACCCGTTGCCTTACCACTTGGCCACGCCCCATTTATATTTCAATTTAACACTAATAAAAAGTAATATTGATATTGGTTCTTCGTCAATTCCCATCCAAATATCTAGGAAATATATTACCGTCTTGTTCGGATTTTCATATGTGTAGATATAGAATTAAATTGAATTTATTGATCATAATCTATAATTCAATTAAGATATTGTATAAAAATATGATTTCCTCTATTCTTTTTTGATTTGAGAATTGAAGGATTTTTGATTGGGTGAGTTTAATAACAATAAATTAAATAAAAATTGAATAAAAATAAAAATAAAGAAGGGTTCTTTGGTCTACCTTACTTTATTTTTGATCAATTTTTATATCAATAACATATTAATAACTTAGTCATCAATCAAAATACAATTATCTTCAAGAACAAAATGTTTGTTATGCTTAATAGTTTTAGTTTAATTTGTATCTGTCTTAATTCTGCCCTTTATTCAAGCAATTTTTTCTTCACAAAATTGCCTGAAGCCTACGCTTTTTTGAATCCAATCGTAGATGTTATGCCAGTAATCCCTCTACTCTTTCTTCTATTAGCCTTTGTTTGGCAAGCTGCTGTAAGTTTTCGATGAGATTTTAATACTGTCCTAGAATAATTCATGATTTACTCGAGAAAAAAATTCTCGTACTAGTAATTGATAAGATCAGATAAGTCTTATACTCTAAGCTCTTAATTCAAAGATTAAAGTTATTGTATAAACGCGAGAATTCTAGATCACCCTCATCTTTCTCATTCTTAACTTTTTTTCATTCCAGATTCTATTAGAGTCCTAATCGTAGTTAGGAAAAAAAATTCTAAGAAAGAATCGACTCTTATTCCAAATGAATTTTTCTAAATTCATTTCTATTTCTAGAAATCACTTCCTTTCTTGGTGTTAAAACAGAAAATGTGGTATAAAAATAGAGAATCTATTTTTTTTACAAACCAAAACAAAAAAGATCTTGGAGATTTTCTAATGCTTACTCTTAAACTCTTTGTTTACACAGTAGTTATATTCTTTGTTTCTCTCTTCATCTTTGGGTTTTTATCTAATGATCCTGGACGTAATCCTGGACGTGAAGAATAGAATAAAAATTCTAAAGGTTTCTTGATTTTATCTTGATTTTAAAATGTTCTTAGTATGTTATTTCTTTTTATCTAGTCTTTATCTATTCTACATCTAGATTTGTATCTAGATTTTCGTTTTAAATTAATATTTTAAATAGAATTTGAAATAGAAAAAAATATTAAATAAAAAGAAATATTAGAAATAAAAAAAAATTCGAAATAAATATTAATAAATAATAAATGAATATTAAATAGAAATATTAAAATTATTAATTTATTTAAATAGTTTAAATAGAAAATGAAATAGAATATTGAAATAAGAAATAAAGCAAAAAAATAAGAAATAAAGCAAAAAGATTTTCGAAATTTGAAAGAAAAGATAAAAAAAAAAACTCAAGTCATCACTGGAACCGGAAAGAGAGGGATTCGAACCCTCGGTACGGATAATTCGTACAACGGATTAGCAATCCGACGCTTTAGTCCACTCAGCCATCTCTCCCGATTGAAAAAGGATAATTATTATGTTACTTATTATGTTACATTACAGAGCAAGTAGTTACATTATACAACAAGTAAGGCTTGACAAAAAAAGGCTTTTCCTCTCTCTTTATTCCTTTAGATAATCAAAATTTCATAATTACTTTTTTAATTATATAAATTCGAATTCGATATTTATTAATTCTATATTTAGAATTCTATATTCTATATTTATATTAATTCGAATTTATTTAATTCTATATTTTTAGTCTATATTTTTAGAAATTTTTCGAATTTCTATTATTATTATTTTTTTTTTATTATTTATAGAATTCTATTAATAATATAAAAAATAGAATTTAAATAGAAAATAAAGAATTTAAAATTGAAATATATAGAAATTAAAATAGAAATAATATAGTTAATTTACTAAATTTAAAATTGAAATATATAGAAATTAAAATAGAAATAATATAGTTAATTTACTAATTAATTAAATA